GCTTTGGCTTTACTCACGTCAGTGGCATATTTCTATGCGGGTCTTACCAAAAAGGGATTGGGTTATTTCGGGAAATATATTCAACCAACCCCAATCCTTTTACCCATTAACATCTTAGAAGATTTCACAAAGCCTTTATCACTTAGTTTTCGACTTTTCGGAAATATATTAGCTGATGAATTAGTAGTTGTTGTTCTTGTTTCTTTAGTACCTTTAGTGGTTCCTATACCTGTCATGTTCCTTGGATTATTTACAAGTGGTATTCAAGCTCTGATTTTTGCAACTTTAGCCGCGGCTTATATAGGGGAATCCATGGAGGGCCATCATTGACTAGTTTTTGAAAGATTCTTTTTTAGCTTATCCCAAGGTAATGTATGCGTGGCTCAAAAAAAATCTAATCTAATTAGGAAATATAAATATACAACTCACTATATACAATCTAGAGTAATAGCCCCAAAGATATTAGAGTAGAGAGAGTTGTAAAAAAAAAGGGGGAAAGAGATCTAAAAGATCTTTTTCCTAAAATTCTTGGTTGATCCACTTATATTATACCATTCTCTCCTGAATAGATATTCATTTTATATTGCTGGTCGGCCAATCCTAATATTTCCTATTCGGAATCAGAATTTGAATAAGAATTCTTGTGGTTTACCAAGTGTGAGTAAAAAAAGAGGGGTGCTCTATAGAAGGATTCCCCTTTCAGTTGATTTTCTTCAGCGATTGACCAAAATAAAATTTTCAGAAATAATAAATTGCGTGAACTTAGATCAATCAAATAATGATATTTCTATCCACTGATTCGGCCTAAGCAATTTGTCTATTTAGATTGTATCCGTGCGGGAGAATGATAAAGAAAGGGGAAGAAGTATTTACAAACAAAAAAGGGATTCATAAAAAATAGGGTGATTCGGATCGGAGAGGGAGGTTTTACCAGGTATATTATATGTAAATAAGCGCTATGCTATAAGTCAACTTGTTTTTCGACGCATAATTCTCGAATTCGATTGAATTTAAGATGAATGAAGAGTTGGTTTACGTTATGGAAGAAAGGCGCGTATAGGTGATTGATATTAAATATTGACTAGTTATATATGAACTAAAGAGATATTCAATTTGCCCTACTACTAGAAATTTGATGGCTATTCCAATAGAAGTCTTTCCGTATCCTCTGGGACGGTGAGTTCAATGAATAAACAGATGAAATCAAGAAAAAAATCGAAGAATTCAAAGAATGGTTCGGAACAAAGAAATGGACGGACGAAAGTCGTACGGATTCGCAAAGACTTTGTAGATAGGAACTAAAAAAGAGATATCGAAGTAAAGTAGTTTTGATCCTTGAATAAGATTATTACTTCAATTTGAAGTTTGTAGTTACTTCGACTGGATGAATTGTAGCGATGTAATATTAAGTTAGAATTCATCGGCTGACTGTATCATTAACCATTTTTTTTTGTATGAGGAACTTATCATGAATCCACTGATTTCTGCCGCTTCCGTTATTGCTGCTGGATTGGCTGTAGGGCTTGCTTCTATTGGACCTGGAGTTGGTCAAGGTACTGCTGCGGGCCAAGCTGTAGAAGGTATCGCGAGACAGCCTGAGGCGGAGGGAAAAATACGAGGTACTTTATTGCTTAGTCTAGCTTTTATGGAAGCTTTAACAATTTATGGCCTGGTTGTAGCATTAGCACTTTTATTTGCGAATCCTTTTGTTTAATCTTATAAATTCGAAAAAGCAATAACCCACGGGAAGGGCTGATTTGTGGATGAGGAATTAGCATACTCACTCGCTTTCATCCTTTCCGTTCGTAGTCTAAGGAACCCCCTTTTATATTTTTTAGGAAGGGTTTAAATAAAGAAGGGGGTAATTCACCATTTCTAAATCGAATCTTTTTCGGCTCGATTTATAAATAGTAAAATATATATATATCAAATATATCAAAGGGGGGGCAGGACGATACAAAAAGAACTCTGTTCTTTTTTTTTTAGTCTATCTATAATCTATAAGAGGAGATCATATGAAAAATGTAACCGATTCTTTCGTTTCTTTAGGCCACTGGCCATCCGCCGGGAGTTTCGGGTTTAATACCGATATTTTAGCAACAAATCTAATAAATCTAAGTGTAGTGCTTGGGGTATTGGTTTTTTTTGGAAAGGGAGTGTGTGCGAGTTGTTTATTTCAAGAATAGGCTGGATCCAACCAGCTGTACTTTTTATGTTATAACTAGGAAAAGTAGGTACATTATCTCACGAATGACTTCTGAATAAAGAAATCATATGCAAGAACCATAGCATTTCGTTATTCGTTGGTAAATCCGCTTTGATTCTCTATCAACCAAAAATGTGGGACCATTAACTATGGTTAAAGCTAAATCATTTGAAGTCCAGACGCAGCATGGTACTCTTTCTACCACAATATGAATATTAATATAGAGATGCTTTCAAAATGAATAATTTATCTATATAAGAACACTCATATGGATAAAATGATTTGAACCGCTTA